ATTAGGATAAAGTTGCTTAAAAACCCCCACCCTTTTTAAAATATCCTGAACAGTTCCTGTAGGTTGAGCCCCTTTTTCAAGGAAATAGAGAATAGCAGGAACGTTTAAATAAGTTTGATTCTTTATCGGATCATAAAAACCTACTTTCTGAAGATCTTTTCCTTCTCTTCGAGATCGAACATCAATTGCAACGATTCGATAGACGACTCATTGAGATAGATGTAGATGAACAATACACCCCCCCTAGAAACGTATAGGAAGTTTTCTCCTCGTACGGCTCGAGAAAAAAAGAATTGGATTTGAAGTTTTATCTATGGTATGGAATTCGAATAAATTCCATAAATGATAAAAGGTTCTATAAAATCATCAAATCAATTAGACTGGGGTTTAAGTCTGTTTTTTCTTCTTCTTTCCTAAAAAAGAAAAAAAAAACCATTCTTACTCATAACTCAAGTTAGATAATTCTCAAAAAATTCAAAAGAGAATCTTTCGTTTATTGAGTAGTCTTTACCCCCTTTTTTGTTTGTCTCGGTTAAAAAATATTTGGATTCTTAAGTCTGGCCCCGTTAGTGAGACGATTAAAACGGTGTTTCCTTGTTCTGGGATCCTTTATCTTTGTTTTAAATCATTGGGTTTAGGCATTACTTCGGTGCTTCTTAATCCTTTCAAAATGGCAGCAACATACCCTTTTTTTTTTATTTCCTTCTATCAAAGAATCCTACGGACACTAGATTCCCTCTTTTGATCGAAACGGTTTGATTAATTCCAACAAATTTTCCTTTTGAATTGTAAACTTGTTCGAATAGGATCCCTTCCATTTCTATATCGAAGATATATTCACGAAGTTGCTCCAATTTATTGATTTGCATTAACCCTAGATTCTTGTCCTGAGAAATGAATTAATACTTTCTACTCGAGCTCCATCGTGGACTATTTAGGTTACCAACGGATGTCGAAGCCAAGAGCATCTTCATTACTATAGAAATAGAAAATGGTGGATATAAGCAAAAATCCACAATGGATCATGTCCTTCAAGTCGCACGTTGCTTTCTACCACATCGTTTCAAACGAAGTTTTACCATAACATTCTTCTAATTTGTAATTTGGACCCAGTATGGAATTGATTCAATCATGGAATCATGAATAGTCATTGGTTTGTACACATCGTAATCTATATCCCTTTGTTCTATAAATAGAATAGAGATTTTATATATAGTTATAGATCGGTAAATAAAGAATCCAGCTATAAATCGGTAAAGAGTTTTCTGAATAAGTTTTAGCAAGTCCTCTTAATTGAAATTTAAAGAATTTCTATTTAATAATAGATTAAAGGTTAGGGTTAAATATTTTCTTTTTAAATTTCAAAATTTAAAATCGAGAGGATCAAAAACCTTTTTCACAAAAATAGAATAAAAAAAGAATAGAAGGATACATATACGTTAAACATTTCCTCATTTTTTATGTTATTTTGTTTAAGCTGTGTAGTTCAGCAAGATTTCGCTAATCGAATCTTGCCATACATAATAGAATAGAAAGTGAATAAAAGATAATAAAAGATATAAAACACTCCCTCTTAAGTGTTACGTAAATTTACAATTATTTATTAGGGCCAAACACGAAATACTTATTCAAAGAAAATACCTCGGATGGATATATAATTACATATATAATTTTTTTTGTTAATGCAATTGAGGCAGACACAGAAATTTGAATATCTTCGGTTAATATATTCGCCCCCCGGGGTACTACAGGACTAATGGGACATAAGAGAAAAGAAATGGGAATTATGCGGACTGGCTAGGTACAAATCCCAACAAGTCCAAATTAACAAATTAAGTTGCTCCTTTTTTATTTTAGTCTACCTCCTTAGGAGAATTAATCCTATTGACTTTGAATGAATTTCATTAGTACCAAAATAGTTGGAATTAAGAAATCTATATAAAAATTCCTAAAAATTTAGTTTATAGGATAAGAAATAATAGATAGGATCCTTGAAAATCCAAATATTGATAAAATAGAAAATCAATATGGGACGCAATCCTTTTCTAAATAACTAACTTCGCGAAACAAGATTGGATTGGGCATAGGATAAAAAGACCCCCTATTTTAAAATTCCAACTCTTGGAACCCATGTTCACAATTTACCTGGATCAGAAATAGAGTCAATTACATTTGCGTGTCATTTGAACTCGATTCAATTCAGTTTGTGTAAAAAAGATATGATTCATGCATAAAAGATAAAAAAAAAAAAGAAAGAAATTCCAGCTAACATTAGACTTTACCCCATTCAAAAAAATCTTTATTCTATTCTAACATAATGAATATGCTCTGGGACGGAAGGATTCGAACCTTCGAATGCCGGGACCAAAACCCGTTGCCTTACCACTTGGCCACGCCCCATTTAGATTTCTATTCGAAACTACTTTCGATAGTACTTTCGATACTACTAAAGTATAATTAATTAAATTATAATTAATTACTATTAGCAATTAATTGTACTATTTAATATTTTTCATTTTAATTAATATTTAAAATATTTTATATTTTATAATATTTTATATTTTATAAATCTTAATTAATATTAAATTATTATTTATATTTAATTAATTTATAGTTAAATTTATAGTTATTAATAACTATTATATTTAATTAATATATAGTATTCGTTATTTGTCAACTCCAATCTAATTTATTCTATAGATATTTAGATTATTACTAAGATTTTTTTTTTTAATTTTAATATAGAATTATTTTTTTTTAATTTTAATATAGAATTAATAGAATTAAACTTAATTTATTGATCATTAGATATAATTCAATTAAGATATTGTATGAAAGTATGATTTCCTCTATTCTCTTTTGAGAATTGGAGGTTTTGATTGGGTGAGTTCAAAAGAAAATAAGGATTTTTTGTCTACCTAAATTTTCCCTTATATCATATCAATAACTCAATCAAAATGCAATTATCTCCAAGAATAAAATGTCTGTTATGCTTAATATCTTTAGTTTGATCTGTATCTGTCTTAATTCTGCCTTTTATTCAAGTAGTTTTTTCTTCGGAAAATTGCCCGAGGCCTACGCTTTTTTGAACCCAATCGTAGATGTTATGCCAGTCATACCCGTGTTCTTTTTTCTCTTAGCTTTTGTTTGGCAAGCTGCTGTAAGTTTTCGATAAGATCCTTAATCTGAAATCTAAATTATTTAAATTGAAAAATTCTTACAAATTTCCTGGATTTCCTAGCAAGTTCGTGATTTTTTCTAGAAAGAAACTCGGTTCTTGATATCCAAATAGGATATGTGGTAGAAAAATGGAGGATCTATTCTCGTTTTTTTTAATTATCTTGGAGATTGTGTAATGCTTACTCTCAAACTCTTCGTTTACACAGTAGTGATATTTTTTGTTTCTCTCTTCATCTTTGGATTCCTATCTAATGATCCTGGACGTAATCCTGGGCGCGAAGAATAAGGGTTTTTCCTTTCTATTTTCTTCGGATTTTTTGTTTAGATAAAAACAAAGGATTTGCCAAATTTGAAAAAAAAAAATAAATAAATAAAAAAAAGTCATCAAGGGAAGCGGAAAGAGAGGGATTCGAACCCTCGGTACGAATAACTCGTACAACGGATTAGCAATCCGCCGCTTTAGTCCACTCAGCCATCTCTCCTAATTCAAAATTGGGTTAGATTACACATAAAATAAGGAGTATTTCTTTCTCGATTCTATAGATATGTAGAATTTTTATCAATTTTTATCAGTAATTTATTTTCGATAAATAAAGAAAAGGGCTCGAAAGTGCCAAGAATATAAAGAAAAAAAAGTGGCCCCTTCATATTTTGTTCGAAAGACCCTTCTTACTTCTTATTGACACGGGGCCTGGCCTGGTCAGTACCCAGCCGGGCCTCTTTTTGTTTTGTTCCAACTAATTATAGAAAAATAATGATGATTTTTCATTTATCTGATTTGAAAACAAAAATGCTTAATATTATATAAACTTAGTATTATATAAATATATAAATATAAAAAAGTGAATAGGAAATATTTAAGCACAAACAAAAAAAGAAGGAGGACTATTTCCATCCGCGAAAACGGAAAAGAAAGGAGGGTCAATACTCTAAATTTTATTATTTTTTGATGATCCCATCTTATTATACCCCATTTTCCGGTTCGACAAAAGGTCGAGTTGTATACAATAATCGAATTGTAGCGGGTATAGTTTAGTGGTAAAAGTGTGATTCGTTTTTTTACCCCTTTGATAGTTAAAGGGTCGTTGTTTTCGGTTTGATTCGTATTCCGACCAAAAACTTTATTTGCAAAAATAAAAGGATTTACTCCTTTACCTCTCAATCACGGATTCGAGAAAAACTATACATTCTCGTGATTTGTATCCAAGGATCACTTAGAAAGTGAGAAATTGGATTATGAAATTACGAAACATAATTTGGGAATTGGATTAATAGTTCCAATTGAATCAGTATGAGTAAAGGATCCATGGATGAAGATAGAAAGTAGGTTTCTAATCGTAACTAAATCTTCAATTTTTTCTTTACAAATAAAAAATTGAATCAAAATAGCTATTAAATGATGACTCTGGTTTACTAGAGGCATCGACCTGTTTTTTTAGCTCGGTGGAAACAAAATCCCTTTCCTCAGGAACGTCTCAAATAAAAATAGAGAACGAAGTAACTAGAAAGATTGTTAGAATTACTCTCTTCTAGAGGGATCATCTAGAAAGCAATCAGTAGTCAAACAAAAGTTGACATAGATGTTATGGGTAGAATTTTTTTTTGTAATTTTGTTCACATTCATATCCATAAAGGAGCCGAATGAAACCAAAGTTTCATGTTCGGTTTTGAATTAGAGACGTTCAAAATGCTGAATCGACGTCGACTATAACCCCTAGCCTTCCAAGCTAACGATGCGGGTTCGATTCCCGCTACCCGCTTTCTATTCTTTTTTTTTTTTTTCAGCGAAGAGGTGGGGAAAGTCAAAATACGAAAAAAAT